GATTTCACTGTATTTCTGACCCGGAACAGGGCCTATCACAAGAATATTTTTTTTATTGGGGCGGTAACTTTGAAAAGAAAGATTTCCTATCTTTTCTTTCATCTCAGGAGAAATACGATCGGGCGGAGCTAATTCAAACCCCTCTGGTAAAATAAGAACAGCGCCCACATTCAAAGCCCCCTTTTTCCCATTAGCAAGAACTTGTTTCAATTGCATATCATAGGGAATTCGAACAACCGCTTCAAATACAGTATCAGGAAGTATCGCTTGGGGAACCTCAATATCCACGGGCTTATTAGCTAAATGACAATTGGCACATACAATACGGCCCGTCGCTTCGCGAGGATTTTCATAACCCTGCTGCGCAAAAATGGGATATGCGCTTGAAATGGATGTCCAAGTTATGACATAGATCATCAGCGATACAGAAATGGATCGAGTAATCTGTTCCTTGATCCAAGAAAAAGTTTTTCTAGTTTGCATGGTCCAATCATTGATCCTGAAAATTTTGACAATAAATTGGGTAGGTCACTAATCTAGTTACCTATCCCCTATTCTGCTTTTTACTAGAATAAGTTGACTGGACTATTATACAGGATGAATCTCCGAGCTGCGTATAAATAAAAAGAGTCCCTGTCATTTTCAATACTTTGCTTATCTACGATTACAAAGTCACAAAGATTATAATTAGATTCATTTTCAATCATTCAGTGAATGATAAATCACTACAAGTGATGGAGATAGGCGATTTAAATAAAAGAAAAGCCAATATTTAAAAATAGTATCTAGAATGACTGGAATAGTCGAAACAAGAACAGATAGAATTTGTTCATTATGAACAAATCCAAAATCTTTGTAGGCCGAACCGATCATTAGTTCCCAAACATGGGGTGAATGGAATCCGACCCAAAAATCAACTAATAAAAGAATAGAAAAAGCTTTTATTGTGTCACTTAAGTTATATAGGAATTCTTGCGCCCAAGAATTCAGAATAACAAGTTCTTCAGTACCCAAAATAGAATAACCGCTTAGAATAACGAAACAGATTATATTTGTCGAGAAGTGCAAAATCATATGTATATGGCCTTCGTTGTGTATCGTGATTAATTGAATCGTTTCTTTATGGATTCCTGTACGCGAGTTTTGAAGATGTGTCTCCGAATATTCCTTGATCATTTCGTCCAAGAGAAAGAGTTCCTCTAATTCTATGAATTTTTCTAGAATACTCTTTTCTTGACTTTCATTTAAAAAGATTTCAGATTGACGAGTAGTCCACCAATTAGTCACCCAAGAGTCCAAACTTTTAGTAACTGAGAGAGAAATCCACCAGGGCAAAAAGACGATAGATGCAAGATATAAAAGAGGAGTGAATGTTTTCTTTTTTTTCATCTGTGAATTAGTAATCAACCCACCCATTTTGTGCGATTTAATATTTATCTCATGCATGAGTTCTATGTACAAGGTATAGAACCAATGAATCTATGTTTTTTATTTCTAATTTTTTGGATCTAGAAACAATAAAAAAATAGACCAAAAAAACTTCTTATTCGAATGAATAAAAAAAATATTCTTTTGTTACTTATTGTTTTTTTTAGTGAATTGGAATATGTAGGTTTTCGATACACATAAAAGACTAGAAAAAGGGTTTTAGAATCTTTTATGTGTACGTCTACTTTAATATCAAATGATCGTTCTGAAGAAACTTCAGTTTAAGTGATGGTAGATAAAAAGTGATTTTTGTTTTTCCCCCCTGCTAAGAAAGACTTTATCAGCCCATTTCTCACAATACTTCAATTGGTACATGCAAGAAATAGGCCAATTCGGCAGCTTTTTGTTCCATTTCCCGTGGAGTAAAATTATCATCAGTACGAGTCAAAGGAATAGCCCCCTGGCCTCTAATGTCCATATAAAGGACACGACGAGCATAAATACCCTCTTTAACTTCTATTCTAATTGACTGAATATTTTTTATACGAAATCGGAGACAGATGCGACGATTTTTTCCGGGAAATCCCCACCGAAAGATACATACTATGCCTTCTTTTCTATCAAATCGATCATAACCACTACCTATATTCCAGGAAATTGTACACCACAAATAGGAACTAATAAAGAGACCGGCAATCCCATAGAAAGACATCACGAGTCCTTGTGGAAAAAAAATGATTTGCTGAGACGAAACTAAAGATGCGAAATTTCTACCAAAATAACTGGAAGTTCCAACCAACAAGAATCCTAATGAACCTAAAAAAAGGATAATGGCCCAGCAGAAATTACTGGTTTTTCGAGACCCTGTTATAGATTCTATCCATATATGTTCTGATCGACAACTCATACTTGATCCGGTTGCATTTTATTGGAATTGAAAGAATACCCAAAAGTCATTTGACTTGACTCTGTTTGTTTCCGAAGTAACTCTCATCAACTAACACTAGGTTGATGTGAACCTTTAGGAGTAATTCATCAAATTGCTTAGATCTAAAATAATAACATACCCCCCTCCCTTTCGCGTATGATCTTACTATAGATATCGACATACATCTAGATACGCCGACTTTTTAGTTCGGCCATCTGCAAATCCCAGTCTTTTTGAAAAGAACTCAAATTCATATATGATCTTTCTGCAAGCAAAAGAGTTTTTCCTTTCATTTTAATCTTTGATGGAAACCCTATGTTACACTAAATAAATCTATCTGTCTTATGATACGAGTCTAAGGCCAACAAAAATGGATACGATTGGGTTCTACCGGACCTAAACAATCTTATTTTTTTGAACATGAAGAGATAAAGAAGCCATTGCAATTGCCGGAAAAACAAGGCCCACTAAAGGCACAAAAACGGAGGGGAAGTTGAAAGCTGTCATAGAATGGGTACCTCAATTTACTATTTGTACCTGTTATTATTATTTTATAAGTTATAATAATTATAATTAAGAGTTGGCATTATGAAATTATTCAAAAATCAGAATTGCATTTATGAATTAGTATTTATGAAATGAGAATTTCAATTGGTATAGATTTCAGTATAGACCTAAGAAAGTCTATACTCGACTTATTTATCTTTCCACATCACAAATATATATGAAAATTTCCTTTCTTTTTTCTTGTCAATTGCTCTTATCGCCTAATTGCAATTTAGGCGGCAGTTTCTTACAAACTATCCAAACATTCGAAAGAATTCAACTAAATGATAATGTTGTCGGTTGGGTTTTGATTCACCGAACCGAAACCATGGGACTGAAATAATTCAGTCAAAGTACTTTTTAAAGTTTTACGTGGTACAACTAGATCAAATAAACCCTTATCGAATAAATATTCTGTCTCTTGTGAACCTTCAGGTACTTCTTGATGCAATGTTTCTTCAATTACCCTTTTACCTGCAAATGCAATATAGGCATTGGGTTCGGCAACAATGACATTCCCCAACATACCAAAACTGGCGGTCACCCCACCAGTAGTAGGAGATGTAAGGATTGACACGTAAAATAAATTTTGCTCTGTTTGAAACTGAAATAAAGCAGAAGATATTTTAGCCATTTGCATCAAGCTCAAACTTCCTTCTTGCATGCGTGCTCCCCCCGAAGCACACACTATAATCAGAGGTAAAGATTGATTATTAGCGTACTCAATCAACCGGGTTATTTTCTCACCCACTACGGATCCCATACTACCCCCCATAAATTCAAACTCCATAACCCCCATTGCTATGGGAATACCATTTAATTGGCCTATACCGGTTTGAATAGCCTCAGTTAATCCTGTCTTTTCTTGATAAGAAGCAATACGATCTATATAAGGATCATCCTCAAAATCCAATTTAGCTTCATCTTTAGCTTCATCCCTCTCCGTTTTGGACAAAGATTCATCAAGCTGTTTATTCACATGTTGTATCCTCTCCAACACTTCGCGTTCCGATTCAAGTTTCGAAATTTCACTGAACTCCAAGCTCTTATCCAATTTAGCTTCCTTAATGCCTTCCAAGCGAAGTTCAATAATTTCATTCAAATCCAATCGAGGGCTCTTCTCCAATTCATTGTCCTGCTCCAATTGAGCGCTCTTCTCCAATTCATTGTCCTGCTCCAATTGAACCCTCTTCTCGAATTCGGCGATCTTCTTCGCCAATTCAGGATCTTCCTTTGACAAATCGAATTCGGGGTTCTGTTCCTGGATCCTATGCAACACAATCGATAGAAAGCTATTGATAAAATTCGACAACTGCACTTCATCCAGAGTCTTATTCCACATTTCATTGATATGCTTCGACAAATCCCCCTTCTCCTCCAATTCATGGATTTTCCTCTGTAATTCCAATTCAGCCCTTGTCTTGTTCAACTCTAATTCGTCGATATGATCGGCCCAAAAATCCCAAGACTCCTCCGTATCAGATCTAGCGATGTGCTCCGACACAGATAACTTTATATTCCATTCAACTACATTGGCCATCAAATCCCCTAGATCCTTCTCCGGAATAGAAGGTAGATCATCCTTGGCCACTAAATCCCCTAGATCCTTCTGTAGATCCTCCTTTGATTCCAAAGAAGGACGATCCTTCTTTAGAGATCTAAAGATCATCTTAAACTTGTTTATATCGAATACCCAATCCCCTATATGTTCCTTAGAATCCGATTCAGTTAGATCCTTCAAGGAGGGCGCCAAAAAGGAATCCCACAGGCAACCGTAAATCCCCCTTAAATAGGAATCCGTCAAAATAAAAGGCTCCCCGGAATCCCATTGAATGGCATCTATTGAGGCCATCTTTTCATTCATAGGATCCCAAGTATTCGGATCGACCAAGAGTTCGATCCTCTCTGAACTATTCATTTTCAAATGAGATTCACATCCTTCACAAATATACAATTTGTCTTTCAAAAAGCGCTTATAATTTAATGTATAGCAGTCGTCGCATACAACCCACAAATGCTTATAGGAGGGGGTAGAATCCTCCTCGTCTCCCTTGAAACCCTCGTCAGGAGTACTTTCTTCTATTTGATCAAAATCCTC